TTGATTAATTTTGATAGATCCAATATAGTAAAAGGTAAAACAAAATAAAGATTTTTCTAATGGTAAAAAAAATAGAGTAATTAGATGAAATTTAGAAATTTAAAAGACTAATACGCTTCAGTATATTATTCATTAAATCCCTGTATATCTTGATAAAATCTTTTTGAGTCCTTTCATTCGCGAGGAGCTGGATGAGAAGAAACTCTCATGTCCAGTTCTGTAGTAGAGATGGAATTGAGAAAGAACCATCAATTATAACCCCAAAAGAACAAGATTCCGTAAACAACATAGAGGAAGAATGAAAGGAATATCTTATCGAGGGAATCATATTAGTTTCGGCAGATATGCTCTTCAAGCACTTGAACCCGCTTGGATCACATCTAGACAAATCGAAGCAGGGCGCCGAGCAATGACACGAAATGTACGGCGTGGTGGAAAAATATGGGTACGTATATTTCCAGACAAACCAGTTACAGTAAGACCCACGGAAACCCGTATGGGGTCCGGGAAAGGATCCCCCGAATATTGGGTAGCCGTCGTTAAACCGGGTAGAATCCTTTATGAAATGAGTGAAGTCGCCGAAACTATCGCTCGAAGGGCTATTTCAATAGCGGCGTCCAAAATGCCTATAAGAACTCAATTCATTATTTCTGGATAGGAATGTCGAACCAAAGGAAAAATATTGGATGCGGGTTTCTTTTTTTTTTTTTTTACTTCGTCCTTTCAGTGCTTTACTTAAAATTAAACATTAAAAAACAGATTCAAAAAACAATATGATTCAACCTCAAACCCATTTGAATGTAGCGGACAATAGCGGTGCCCGAGAATTGATGTGTATTCGAATCATAGGAGCCAGTAATCGTAAATATGCTCATATTGGTGACGTTATTGTTGCTGTGATCAAGGAAGCAGTACCAAATACGCCTCTAGAAAGATCCGAAGTGATCAGGGCTGTAATTGTACGTACTTGTAAAGAACTCAGACGAGATAACGGTATGATAATACGTTATGATGACAACGCTGCAGTTGTCATTGATCAAGAAGGAAATCCAAAGGGAACTCGAGTTTTTGGTGCGATCGCCCGAGAATTGAGACAGTTGAATTTTACTAAAATAGTTTCATTAGCGCCTGAAGTATTATAAGATGAGACCGCGGTATATCCATAGTATTCAAATACAATAGATAAATAATAATTTAGTAGAGTATGTCTCATGCATATATTTTCATAAAAAAAGAACATGTTGATTATATCAAAATTCGAAAGCAACAAAATTTTGAGTTTATCATGGGCAAGGACACTATTGCTGACATAATAACTTGTATACGAAATGCTGACATGAATCGAAAAGGAACGGTTCGAATAGCATCTACTAACATCACCGAAAACTTTGTTAAAATACTTTTGCGAGAGGGTTTTATAGAAAACGTAAGGAAACTCGTGGAAAACAAAAAAGAGTTTTTGGGGTTAACCCTACGACATAGAAGGAATAGGAAAGGACCGTATAGACCCATTTTAAATTTAAAACGAATCAGTCGACCCGGTCTACGAATCTATTTTAACTATGAACGAATTCCTAGAATTTTAGATGGGATGGGGGTTGTAATTATCTCTACTTCTCGGGGTATAATGACAGACCGAGCGGCTCGACTAGAAAGAATCGGCGGAGAAATTTTGTGTTATATATGGTAATTATTCTTCTAGCCAAATTGGATTTGGGGCTTCCTTTTGTGTTGTGAAAAAAAAATCTGTTAAATGATTTAGCCAACGAAGTAAGATTCTGGGTTATGTTTCGGGAAGGGTCTGACCTATTTTTATACATATACTACCGTATTTTTATACATATACTACCGGTGGATATAGTTAAAATCGAAGGAAGTCGTTATGATTCAAATAGAGGGCGTGTATTTTATAAAATACACAAAAGGATTTGAGTGAGTAGGTGATTTTTCAACACTCCTTTCACGGGGATACAATTCACGGTTCCAAAATTTCAAGAAACTTATTTTCTTCCAATACCAATAAGTAGATTCGAAATTCATTTAAGACATAACAATTATGAAAATAAGGGCTTCCGTTCGGAAAATTTGTGAAAAATGTCGACTGATCCGCAGGAGGGGACGGATTATAGTAATTTGTTCCAACCCCAGACATAAACAAAGACAAGGATAATCTTTTGAAAGGGGACTCTAGAAAAGAAACGATGAACAAATAAAAAAAACAAGATCGTTTTTACATGAAATGGATATATCCATATATCTCTGACTTCGATTTATGAAATGATCAAATATGGCACAAATATGGCAAAATCTACAACAAGAAGTGGTTCACGTAGGGCTGGACGGATTGGTTCGCGTAAAAGTGGACGTCGAATACCAAAGGGCGTTATTCATGTTCAAGCAAGTTTGAACAACACCATTGTGACTGTTACGGATGTACGGGGTCGGGTAATTTCTTGGTCCTCGGCCGGTACTTGTGGATTCAGGGGTACAAGAAGAGGTACGCCCTTTGCTGCTCAAACCGCAGCAGGAAGTGCTATTAGAGCAGTAGCGGATCAAGGTATGCAACGAGCAGAAGTCATGATAAAGGGTCCTGGTCTCGGAAGAGATGCAGCATTACGAGCTATTCGTAGAAGCGGTATCCTTTTAAATTTCGTACGGGATGTAACCCCTATGCCACATAATGGTTGCAGACCCCCTAAAAAAAGACGGGTGTAGAAATAGAAAAGATTTCAAGAGAAAAAAATGACTCAACGATCTGACAAATAATAGTACTATGGTTCGAGAGAAAGTCAAAGTCTCTACTGGGAGACTACAGTGGAAGTGTGTTGAATCAAGAGCAGACAGTAAGCGTCTTTATTATGGACGCTTTATTTTGTCTCCACTTATGAAAGGTCAAGCCGACACAATAGGCATTGCGATGCGAAGAGTTTTGCTTGGAGAAATAGAAGGAACGTGTATTACACGCGCAAAATCTGAGAAAATCCCACATGAATATTCTACCCTAGTGGGTATTCAAGAATCGGTACATGAAATTTTAATGAATTTGAAAGAAATTGTATTGAGAAGTAATCTTTATGGAATTTGTGACGCGCCTATTTGTGTCAAAGGTCCGGGATATGTAACTGCTCAAGACATCCTCTTGCCACCTTCTGTGGAAATCGTTGATAAGACACAGCACATAGCTAGCCTAACAGAACCAATTGATTTTTGTATTGGATTACAAATCGAGAGGAGTCGAGGATATAATATAAAAACGCCAAATAATTTTCAAGACGAAATTTGTTATCCTATAGATGCTGTATTCATGCCTGTTCGCAACGTGAATCATAGTATTCAGTCTTATGGGAATGGCAATGAAAAACAAGAGATCCTTTTTATAGAAATATGGACAAACGGGAGTTTAACTCCTAAAGAAGCACTTCATGAAGCCTCTCGGAGTTTGATTGATTTATTTATTCCCTTTCTCCAGGCAGCAGACAAAAACTTACATTTTGAGAACAATCAATACAAGGTTACTTTCCCCCTTTTTACTTGTCATGATAGATTGGCTAAACTAACGAAAAAGAAAAAAGAAATCGCATTGAAATCAATTTTTATTGACCAATCAGAATTGTCTCCCAGGATCTATAATTGTCTCAAAAAGTCCAATATACATACATTATTCGACCTTTTTCATAAGAGTCAAGAAGACCTTATGGAAATTGAACACTTTCGCCTAGAAGATGTAAAACAGATAATGGATATTCTATAAAAGAAATAGAAAAGCATTTCACAATTGATTTACCGAAAAGAAAAATCAAAAACGTTTTAAATCAATTGAATTTATTTCAATTTTTCTATTCTTTAGAAAAAAAAAATTGAAAAAATAAAATGGCTTTGCACCTTTCGACCAATCTATATATTCCGACCAGAATTAAATTGAATAGAAGTATCTAGGGAGAATTCACTTTGACTTTGAAGTGGCTACTCCCTAGATACATACGTCATGATATTTTACAATTGAATCAATTTAAAAAAGACCTAAAGTTAGGGATTTTTCAATAGGTAATGTTGCTCCAATACCCAAGCACAAGGCCACTGCAGTACCAATCAAAAAGACGGTTGTCGCTACTGGACGGCGAAATGGATTTTGGAATTTATTAACATTTTCCAAAAAGGGCACTGTTAATAATCCCGCGGGTACTGAAACCATTAAAAGAACACCCAACAGCTTATTGGGTACTGTACGAAGTATTTGAAATACAGGAAAGAAATACCATTCAGGTAATATTTCCAAAGGAGTTGCAAACGGATCCGCGGGTTCACCAATCATTGACGGTTCTAGAACCGCTAAGCCCACGTTACATGCAATAGTACCTAGAATTACTACTGGAAAAATATATAAAAGATCATTGGGCCATGCGGGTTCTCCATAATAATTATGACCCATACCCTTAGCCAACTTAGCCCTTAATACAGGATCGTTCAAGTCAGGTTTTTTTGTTATTGGGATAGGTGAATTCTTCTAGATTCATCCCCCCGAAGAACCGGACATAATAATTTTTCATCATCCGGCTCGAGCAAGAATCAACCAAGCTAAAAGGAGACATATAAAAAAAGAAATCTAGATTTTAGAAAATCTATATTTCATGTATATCGGGATGGTTCTATATGTAAAATTACCTGATTTCATTTTACGAAGTTGAAACTGTCAATTGCAAGGAATTCGTTTCTTACAGGTACATGCTCAATACCCAAGTAGGCTTCAAAAATTCATCATGATAAGAGCTTTCTGGGTCGTCTCAGCCCTTGTGATTCATCCTTATCCCCAAACAAAAAAAAGCTCGAGCTGAGATTTTGATTTTTCGCGTACAAAGGATTTACTTGTTACTAATAGAGTCTAGCCACGGCTCCTCTTTAGATCCCTTGTTTCACTCCGATAGTATCATAAATCGGGATCGATGCAGAAGAAATGGATGCATTTCCATACTATTAAGTAAGTAATCGATAATCTAGCGAAAACAGAATCTGGATTATACCACATCGTTTATTCTACTGGATCTTACGGAGCCTGCTCATGCGCGGCATGCTTGGGGCTGATCATAGAAAAGATTCTTTTCAATCGAACCAACCTATCCTCTCTCTAGGTCGGCGGTTGGAACAAAGACACATTTGGTTGTGAATTCCAATGTAGCAGATTCAAGGCATATTTCTGCACGGCACAATCAATAGTTCAAGTCACACACTCCCATAATCCATTTTCTCTTCGGAGAATTCCCTTCAACTATTCATTCATGTCAAATAAATAATCCAATATTATGGAGTTGAGGGGAAATTTCCAACTACATGTCTTATTCTTTGTCAATAATCCATATTTGTAGCAATAAAATATTATTCTTCCTCCCCAAGCAATAAGATAAAGGAGTGATTACAAATCTTTATAATCTAGATTTTTTTTATTTTATAAAGGGCCAGAAATACCTTGTTTACGTATCATTAGGAAATGCATTAACATAAATACGGCAGTAAGAAGAGGTAATACAAAAGTGTGTAAACTATAAAAACGAGTCAAAGTGGACTGTCCCACACTAGCACTTCCGCGTAATAACTCTACCAAAGGCGACCCTATTACCGGAATTGCTTCTGGCACGCCTGTTACAATTTTTACTGCCCAATACCCAATTTGGTCCCAAGGTAAAGAATAACCGGTTACACCAAAAGATGCGGTCAATACAGCCAGAATCACGCCTGTAACCCAAGTCAATTCGCGAGGTTTTTTAAAACCGCCGGTGAGATACACACGAAATACGTGCAGGATTATCATTAGGACCATCATACTTGCCGACCATCGATGAACTGATCGGATTAACCAACCAAAGTTAGCTTCCGTCATTATGTATTGAACAGAAGCAAAAGCCTCAGTAACGGTCGGACGGTAGTAAAAAGTCATAGCAAACCCTGTAGCTACTTGTACTAAAAAACAAGTAAGTGTAATTCCTCCTAGACAATAAAATATGTTGACATGAGGAGGAACGTATTTACTAGTTATATCATCTGCAATCGCCTGAATCTCGAGACGTTCTTCGAACCAATCGTATACTTTATTGAGATAGGTAAACCAGGAGGACTCCCCTCTGAGAACCGTATATGAGAATTTCATCTCGTACGGCTCAAACAAAACCACCACAATATTGATATGGAATAGAAAACTGGAAACTTCTTAAGTTTTTGATTCAATCTTATCGAAAGATCCGAAAGAATAAAAATCAGAAAGCTATTCTTTGTGGTTCTAATTAGAATGCCAAAAAATCAAGTCGACTCGCTTATCTTTATGTTGATCGTTATATGTTGATCGTTACAGGCCTCTTGAATCTTCTATTTACCTATTTCATTTTCTTTGATTTGTTATTCTGAGTTGTATATAATGCAGCTTTCCTTTTGTTTTCTTTATTATTGATAGGAATTTTCTTGTTAAGACCCTATAGAATCAATTGAAACCTCAGATTCATACTAGAACCACGATGATTCAATAAAAACATCAAAGTAAGCCGAAAGATTTCATGAGTAAGAACCCTTGGATCGCCATTTATTCAAGTTTGTGCTTTGAGCAAAATCAAAACGGAAATAGGGAATTTGAAAGAAGAAAAATCTTGCAATTGAAAATTTTTTCTAAAGAAAAAAAATTAGAATCCGGCCGCGGGGTCTGAATATTAAGTATGAATCATAGTTCGAATACTTCGTGATCTATTTCATATATTCCGTGCTCCAGATACTAGAATGAATATCCGACGGGGTAAAACCATCTCTATCAAGACGACAGACCCATTCTCTGTACTATCACTAGGATCAATTAGAACAAGTCGCACACTCATATTCCGGAAATACAGAAACAAAAAAATTTCGCGGTCGAACTACCAATCAACTAAAATAAAAATCAAAATCCGAGACCCAAATGCTTATTTGTATCTTGTAAATTGAATTCTAATTCATTGAAATTCCGTCCAGTAAAACGGACGAATTATAAATCTCCAAAATAATGGACAGGAATATCGCAAATAGAGCCATTGCGATACCCATCAAAGGAGTAGTTCCCCATCCAGGAGCTACTTTACCATATTCCGAATTCAAGGGTTTCAATAACCCCCCTGCAGAAGTCATTTTTGGACGAGCTCTAGAACTACCCTCAACTGTTTGTGCAGCCATAAATCCTATTTTTTATTCATTGAGATCTGTTGACTTTGTATACCATTCCGGTGTAAATAAACGATTTATCACGGATCCATTGTGGTCTTGAAATTATAGAATAATGGAAACAGCAACCCTAGTCGCCATCTCCATATCTGGGTTACTTGTAAGTTTTACTGGGTACGCCTTATATACTGCTTTTGGGCAACCCTCTCAACAACTAAGAGATCCTTTCGAGGAACACGGAGACTAGTTTGAAGTCGAAGTAATGGGCCTCCCAATATTGGGAGGCCCATTACTTCAATTGAGATAATAAAAAAAATTCATTTTTTAGTTGGAACTTTAGGCGGTTCTCGAAAAAAGATAGCGAAAAAAATGATCCCTAGGGTCGAGACTAAGAGGAATGTATAAACCAATGCTTCCATAAATTCGATCGTGGTTTCCAATTATAGCTTTCATACCTGTTTATTTGGGATCATCTCCCGGATTAACGAAAAAAAAAAGAATCAAAAAAGGCGGCGATTTCAATCCAGATTTCTCCAGTATCTTATTTAAATACCTTATTTAAAAAAATACCTTATTTAAAAATGAAAAATCACAAATCAAAATAGAAGCATAAGCGATAAACCCAAAATAGCGGAGCAGTACTGCATCAGACTACTTGTCTTCTTGTAGTTGGATCTCCAAGTTTTTGGAATACTCCAAATTCCACTTGAGCATCCAAATCCGGGTCAATACCAGCAAAAACATCTCTGAACAAGGTTCTAGCACCATGCCAAATGTGTCCGAAGAAGAAAAGCAGAGCAAATGAAGCGTGTCCAAAAGTAAACCAGCCCCTTGGACTGCTACGAAAAACACCATCGGATTTCAAAGTAGCACGATCTAATTCAAAAATTTCACCCAATTGAGCACGTCGAGCATATTTTTTCACAGTAGCAGGATCACTATAACTCACTCCATTCAGTTCGCCACCATAGAACTCAACGGTTACACCTACTTGTTCGACACTATACTTCGATTCTGCCCTTCGAAAAGGCACGTCGGCTCTAACAATTCCATCTCCGTCTACCAAAACAACCGGAAATGTTTCAAAAAAAGTAGGCATACGACGTACAAAAAGTTCACGCCCTTCTTTATCTCTAAAGATAGGGTGCCCTAACCACCCGACAGCTATTCCATCCCCGTTATCCATTGAACCCGCTCTGAATAATCCCCCTTTAGCAGGATTATTTCCGATGTAATCATAAAAAGCTAATTTTTCAGGAATTTTAGACCAAGCTTCTGATAAACTTTGATTTTCGGCTAGTCCAGCACTGACTCTTCGATATATTTCTTGCTGAAAGTATCCCTGATCCCATTGATAACGGGTGGGCCCAAATAATTCGATGGGAGTAGTTGCTGAACCATACCACATAGTTCCAGCAACAACAAACGCTGCAAAAAAGACAGCAGCGATGCTGCTGGAAAGAACGGTTTCAATATTGCCCATACGTAATCCTTTGTATAGGCGTTGAGGTGGGCGGACACTAAGATGGAATAAGCCTGCTAATATGCCCAATGTCCCTGCTGCAATATGATGAGATGCTATTCCTCCTGGAACAAAAGGATCAAAACCTTCCACACCCCATGCGGGATTTACAGATTGTACCCTTCCAGTTAGTCCATACGGGTCGGACACCCATATTCCAGGACCATACAATCCTGTTACATGAAATGTCCCAAAACCAAAGCAAGCCACTCCTGAGAGAAATAAATGAATTCCAAAAATTTTAGGCAAATCCAAAGAGCGTTTTCCCGTACGGTCATCAACAAATATTGCTAGATCCCAATACACCCAATGCCAGATAGCTGCCAAGAAGCACAAGCCCGAAAACACAATATGTGCCCCGGCTACACCTTCGTAACTCCAAATACCCGGATTCGTTACCGCCCCCCCCGTAATACTCCAACCGCCCCATGAATCGGTTATTCCTAAACGAGTCATGAAGGGTATAACGAACATGCCTTGTCTCCACATTGGATCAAGAACTGGATCGGAGGGATCAAAAACAGCTAATTCATATAGAGCCATTGAACCGGCCCAACCCGCAACCAGGGCTGTATGCATTATATGCACAGCAATCAAACGGCCGGGATCATTCAATACGACGGTATGAACACGATACCAAGGCAAACCCATGGGACTACCCCTTTTTAATAAAAAATAGACACTATGTAACTTTATTGCATTGAAAAAAACTATGCTATGTGCCCTCCCTTCCCTTTTTCAGGGAATTATCTCGAAAAAAGGATTCCTATTAATATTTGTTCTATTCTATTAGTAATAACGGAAGAGTTCGGTTCGTAGGAAAAAAGAGAAGCAGATCTATTCTATACTCGATAAGTACCAATACGCAATGGGGGCCGATTCACTTTTCTATGAGTAAATGCATCCCTATTTGGTCATCATTCAAAAGACCTATTCGTAAGAATTTTCCTTTATTTTATGAACTTAGTCAATCGATATATAAACTAAGATAACAGCCAATATTATTAAGGCAAGAAGCTTATTATTACGCTTCCACATCAAAGTGAACTAGAGTACTTAATTTTTTTTTTCATTTTATGCCTATTGGTGTTCCAAAAGTACCCTATAGAAGTCCCGGGGACAAGCATCCATCTTGGGTTGACATATAGTGCGACTTGTCAGATCTATTGGGTCATATGGGATTTCCCCATTCTCTTCCCCGATCGAGATATCCTCTGTTTCGCCCAAAAAATTTGATTGAATTCTCAAAAATTTGTAGCGTGAAATGCAATGAAGTGCAATTAGATGTATTTCGTGAGGAGGTATCCAGCTTAATATTAGCAATAAATATATTTTATGGTTGTCTTGGCTGGACCAAAAAAATGAGGGATCCAGGCTCCGTTTAGCAAAAACCTATTGGTAATATATCTATGATTATTACTTATACCAGAAATGATTCCATTTAGAACTTTATTCGAAATAGGAGTGATCTCAAACCAAACTGTTAATCAGCGGATCAAACTGTTAATAAATAATCAACGGAATAATAAATATCATGAATACGTCAAATATTGGGCGGAAGACATGAAAGAAATGAATTCAAAAAAGGGGGGAGGTCATAACAAAAAAGAGACGTGGTATTGGGGCCATTTGTCCTATATGTGCAAATCAAAATCGGGCGGATCCTTACTCGGAGTAGAGCATAAACCTAAAAAAGTGGAAGAAGCCCATTCAATTCAGGAACAAGAAAAAGGCATCGTTATTTTTGGATTGGATCGCGATGAAAAAATACATCAATGAAAGGTTAATTCAATAAGTCGATAAGTTTAGTGAATTACTTTTTTATATTCGAATTAGAATATAATAGGTATAGGAAACCCGGCTAAACGAATCGTTCTTGAAAAATGAAAGAAAAGCCCACTCAATAGAAGGAGCCTGCTAGGAAAAAAGAAAAGAAAGGGCTTCGAGCTACACATTGATTTTTGTTTCGCAAGTTTTGTCGAACCGTATGCATCAAAAGATGCCTGTACGGCTCCGAAGGGATACAGTTTTATCCTAATCAACCGACTTTATCGAGAAAGATTACTTTTTTTAGGTCAAATGGTTGAGAGTGATATCTCGAATCAACTTATTGGTATTATGGTATATCTCAGTATAGAGAACGAGACCAAGGATTTGTATTTATTTATTAACTCTCCTGGCGGATGGGTAATACCCGGAATAGCAATTTATGATACTATGCAATTTGTGCGACCAGATGTACAGACAGTATGCATGGGATTGGCTGCTTCCATGGGGTCTTTTCTCCTGGCCGCAGGAGCAAGTACCAAACGTCTAGCATTCCCTCACGCTTGGCGCCAATGAGTTTTTTATTTGAGAGAAAAAAGAAGACTATGCCTTCGCCATATGAATTTTTAAGATTAAGTAATAATAGCATGGCACTTCGAATTCGATATGAAAATTGTTAGTGTTTTTTTTTTAATATTCGATTATGTATCGAAGCAGTAGTATGAGAGAAAGGAATGGTATTCCGAGTTTATCTTACCTATCGTAGGCCTATTGCAGCGTCACAAACTTTTTTCACGCCGGAAGGTTATTACTAATATTTATGGTATGAAAGAGTACGAAAAAAAAAAAGACACTTTGGGATTGCTGAATCACAAACGAAATCAATAGATAAAGCAACGGAGCCATCATAGTATTTTTGAACTCCTAAAAAAAAAAGAAGGGTGGTAATTGGATCATTTACCGATAATCCCATCGGCGAGCCGTATGCAATGCGAGAAAAATGCCCGTACGGTTGTTCAATTCTATCTTTTTCTTTATCTCTTCCACTCGGCTAATCGTGCGAGATAGAGGAACCTTTTTTTAGGTTCGAATATATCATCAGGGTCATGATCCATCAACCTATTGGTGCTTTTTATGGGGCACAAACGGGAGAATTTATCCTGGATACGGAAGAACTACTGAGACTGCGCGAAATCCTTACAATGGTTTATGTACAAAGATCGGGCAAGCCCTTATGGGTTGTATCCGAAGACATGGAAAGGGATACTTTTATGTCAGCAACAGAAGCCCAAGCTCATGGAATTGTTGATCTTGTAGCGGTTGGATAAAACATAGCAGTGACCCCTTAAGGGTTTAATAGAATATTAAATAGAAACAGAAGAAATTCAGAATCATATGGTTAGGATCGATCTAAACCAACCCATAATGGATAATTCAGCATGCCAACTATTAAACAACTTATTAGAAAACCAAGACAGCCAATCAGAAACGTTACAAAATCTCCCGCTCTTGGGGGATGCCCTCAGCGCCGAGGAACATGTACAAGGGTGTATGTGCGACTCGACCAGTGAATCGGATAGAATGGAAGAAGAAGAGCTGCATTCACTAGCTAAAAAAAAATAGATCTATCATATCTTTCTATTGTGTATGAAATTTATGGTTTCCACTGGCGCAAATTCAACCACCTCAATTTGCAATTTAAGGTGAGAAAGAATTCCCCATTGGTAACAAATAGTTACCCATTAAGCGGGGGAAATACTATAAAAAAGGCAGAAAGATTCTCTTTCTACTCTTGCAAGAACGGACTAACAGGGCCAGCTACCCCACCAATCTTCATAATTAAATACCGTTACTGTATAAGGTCTATCTCGTTATGAAAGACCTATTACTAGAAAATTCATGGGTAGAGCCTAAGAGTGGTAACTGTACAAGTTACCAATAGAATTGATTAAATGAAGGAAGCGGCTCCGGTGTATAGAGAGGGCCTCACTGTTTAAGAAGTAATCATAGAGACGACGGAAGCCACAATTTCTTTATCTATTTAGTACTTTTTTTTACTATTTTATTTCCAATGCCTCGAAAAAAGGTAAAAGAGTGGTTGGTAAGGTTCGAGTAGCAAAAGCCATTGGAATTTTGATTTTATAAATTGGAAGAGTTCGTTTTGTTATTAATAGACTAGTAAAGGGGAAAAGAATAACTGAAAGAAAGGAAATCAATTAGTTATTCATCAAAGTTTCATTTATTCAATGACCAGAATTAGACGAGGATATGTAGCTCGGAGACGTAGAACAAAAATGCGTTTATTTGCATCAAGCTTTCGCGGGGCTCATTCAAGACTTAGTCGAACAAGTACTCAACAGAAAATCAGAGCTTTGGTTTCGGCTCATCGTGATAGAGATAGACAAAAAAGGGATTTTCGTCGTTTGTGGATCACTCGAATAAATGCAGTAATTCGCGTAAATACGGTATCCTTTATTTATAGTAGATTAATACACAATCTGTATAAGGCGCAGTTGGTTCTTAATCGTAAGATACTTGCACAAATAGCTATATCAAATAGGAATTGTCTTTATATGATTTCTAATGAGATCCTAAAAAAAGGAAATTGAAAGGGGTCCATTATAATTTTTAAACGGAGTTCTCTGGAGAATGAACTCCAGGAAGGTAGAGTAGAAATAATATGATAAAGTCGTCAAAATGAGCGAACACACTAAATAAAAAAAGATTTATTTTATTCTTCTTCTCCAAATTTTTTTCTTACGACACGACCACTTCTCGGATTTTTTGAACAAAAGCGTCCATCCGTCCGATTGGAATTTTGATTTAATTGAGGAGTAAGCCTATTTTTTTCTGGTTCGAAGACCTGGAGTTCTAGTGATCGACCCACTTCTTTCAAATTGTTTGTCATTATTAAGAAAAGGTAACGAAGATAAAATACGAGCTTGTTTTATAGCAATAGTAATTAATCGTTGTTCTTTTAAGGTCAATCTATTCACCCGTCTAGATAAGATTTTTCCTTGTTCACTAAGAAATCGATTAATTAAAGTCATGTTTCTATAATCAATTCGATCCCCCGATTGTATCGGGGGCAAACGCCTACGAAAAGATCGCTTGGTTTTAAGAAAGAGTCGCTTGGTTTTATCCATAATTTGTTTATTCCTTATCTATAAAATTCGATTTCGATGAAATCGAAAAATGAGTTCTAGAATCAATTAGAAGATTTGGTTTGTCTATATTTATTTATTTGTTTTTATTTCAATATATGAAATAATATAGATATATATCTATATTATTTTTTCATGTTACTTGCAATAGTGACACACAACCACGCGGTTGGATTCTAGCTATTTTTTTATCTCCCCGTGAAGTGTATGTTTGTAACAATAGAGACAGAATTTTCTCAATTCCAATCGACTAGGTGTATTGTGTCGATTCTTTTGAGTAATATATCTGGAAATACCCCTTAATTCCTTAGTAACACCGTTTCGAACACAACTAGTACATTCCAAAATAACCCTTACTCGGACATCTTTACCCTTGGCCATGGCCCTCCTTTGGGTTTTTGATTCACCCAACTTTTCTATTTTCCGACCCGAACCGAATAATAAACAAGGGACAAAAAAATAAAAGTTATTAACCACTCAAAAGAAAATTATGAAATAAAGATTTTATTGCAATCAATATAGTAAATAAATAGGAAATAATAAAATAATAAGTAATACAAAAATTGCTAACTAGATTGCTAATCCCAGTCCACATTTAAGTATCGTGTAATGTAGGCTACTCTTACACTAGCCACATTTCCATTTCTGTTTTCTTTTCACTGTCTATTTTCTTTTAACTAGATATTTAATTGAATTGGAGCCTGAACCCGAGTTTCACTGAGGTTGAAGTCCCATTTTTCTTTCGCTTTCCTCCTTGATTCTATCTATTTAATTGTAAAAAAAAGAAAAGAGGGGAAAGAGAGATTAGTCATAAATATTTGATTCTAGCTCGAATCTTCTTCATTCTGTTCCAGTTCAATAACTAGAATGAAAAAAAAGGAAATGTCAATGCGTCCGGGAATAAACGATTAATTTCTATCAATAACCCTGCTAAAGACCCGAACCATAGAGTACTCAGTACCGGTGCCACGGAAAGATATGTTTTTAGATCTCGCATTGAAAATCCCCCCTCTTTTTGGTTTTTGTATTCCCTATTGTAATAGATTATGGTAAGAGATGTATATGGAGTTAAAGGCCACTTGTAGTTGTGCGCGGAATCCTTAATTCAAATTGAAATGCGCAATGATTCAGTAGTGATTCAGTAGATAAGATTTCTTTCTTTTTTTTTCTTAAAGCAGAAAAATGGTCCGCCTTACGCCTGAGAATTCCCAAGAAAAATAATAATTTTTTTTATATGTTATATGATATGAGACCAAAAACAAGAAAAGGCAAGATCCATTTTGCATATCAATAGAGGGAATACGATGTGGAAAACAAGATGGGGATTCTTTACAATGATACCGTAGACCATTGAAAGGGATGTAGCGCAGCGTGGTA